TATTGACATTTAAAACTCCATTTTGTTATCATGACGGGGTAGGTTTAATTATAAGATTGAATAACATTTAGGATATTTTCGAGAGTTTGATCCTGGCTCAGGATGAACGCTGGCGGTATGCCTAACACATGCAAGTCGAACGAGAACTTTATAAGTTCAAGTGGCGGACGGGTGAGTAACACGTGAGAACTTACCTCTAGGCGGGGAACAACCGTTAGAAATGACGGCTAATGCCCCATGTGCTATTTTTATAGTGAAAGATTTAGTTCGCCTGGAGCGAGGCTCGCGCCTGATTAGCTAGTTGGTGAGGTAATGGCTCACCAAGGCGACGATCAGTAGCTGGTTTGAGAGGACGATCAGCCACACTGGAACTGAGACACGGTCCAGACTCCTACGGGAGGCAGCAGTGGGGAATTTTCTGCAATGGGCGAAAGCCTGACAGAGCAATACCGCGTGAGGGATGAAGGCCCGTGGGTCGTAAACCTCTTTTTTCAAGGAGGAAGTACTGACGTGTACTTGAAGAATAAGCATCGGCTAACTCCGTGCCAGCAGCCGCGGTAAGACGGAGGATGCAAGTGTTATCCGGAATCACTGGGCGTAAAGCGTCTGTAGGTGGTTGTGCAAGTCTGTTGTTAAAGCTTGGGGCTTAACTCCAAAACAGCAATGGAAACTGCTTGACTTGAGTATGGTAGAGGTAGAAGGAATTTCCAGTGGAGCGGTGAAATGCGTAGATATTGGAAAGAACACCGATGGCGAAGGCATTCTACTGGGCCATTACTGACACTCAGAGACGAAGGCTAGGGTAGCAAATGGGATTAGATACCCCAGTAGTCCTAGCAGTAAACGATGGATACTAGATGTTGCACGTATTGATCCGTGCAGTGTCAAAGCTAACGCGTTAAGTATCCCGCCTGGGGAGTATGCTCGCAAGAGTGAAACTCAAAGGAATTGACGGGGGCCCGCACAAGCGGTGGAGCATGTGGTTTAATTTGATGCAACGCGAAGAACCTTACCAGGGTTTGACATGGTATGAATTACCTTGAAAGAGGTAAGTGCCTTCGGGAACATACACACAGGTGGTGCATGGCTGTCGTCAGCTCGTGTCGTGAGATGTTGGGTTAAGTCCCGCAACGAGCGCAACCCTTATTTTTAGTTATTTTTCTAAAAAAACTGCCGGTTATAAGCTGGAGGAAGGTGGGGATGACGTCAAGTCAGCATGCCCCTTACACCCTGGGCTACACACGTGCTACATTGGGCAAGACAATGAGTTGCAATCTCGTGAGAGGGAGCTAATCTATAAACTTGCTCTAAGTTCGGATTGTAGGCTGAAACTCGCCTACATGAAGTTGGAATCGCTAGTAATCGCTGGTCAGCTACACAGCGGTGAATCCGTTCCCGGGCCTTGTACACACCGCCCGTCACACCATGGGAGCTGGTTATGCCCGAAGCCGTTACTCTAACCGTTAGGAGGGGGGCGTCGAAGGTAGAATTGGTGACTGGGGTGAAGTCGTAACAAGGTAGCCCTACTGGAAGGTGGGGCTGGATTACCTCCTTTAAGGAAGAAAATGGTCAATCTTATTAAAGGGGCTATTAGCTCAGTTGGTTAGAGCGCACCCCTGATAAGGGTGAGGTCTCTGGTTCAAATCCAGAATGGCCCAGCGGGGATATAGCTCAGTTGGTAGAGCGTTGCCTTTGCACGGCAAATGTCAGCGGTTCGAGTCCGCTTATCTCCACAAATTTTATATCGAATGAATAATTTTTTGTGTTTGATTCAAGAAATTAAGGGCATATGACGGATACCTAGGTGTTCAGAAGCGATGAAGGACGTGGTTACCCGCGATAGGCTTCGGGGAGCTGGAAACGAGCATTGATCCGGAGGTTTCCGAATGAGGCAACTCTTTAAAACTTCTTATTGAATTCATAGATAAGAAAGAGCGAACCTAGAGAATTGAAACATCTTAGTATCTAGAGGAAAAGAAAGTAAAAACGATTCCCTAAGTAGCGGCGAGCGAAACGGGACAAGCCTAAACCAATCTTTGATTGGGGTTGTGGGACAAAAGAAGAAATATTTGACTCGTTAAGTGAAGTGTTTGGAATGGCACACCATAGAAAGTGATAGTCTTGTAACTGAAAACAAAGAAAAATATTTTTTGTATCCCGAGTAGCATGGGGCACGTGAAATCCCGTGTGAATCCGCGAGGACCACCTCGTAAGGCTAAATATTCCTGGACAACCGATAGTGAAACAGTACCGCGAGGGAAAGGTGAAAAGAACCCCGGGAGGGGAGTGAAATAGAACATGAAATCATATGCTTACAAGCAGTAGGAGAACGACTTAACGTTTGACTACGTTCCTGTTGAAGAATGAGCCGGCGACTTATAGGTAGTGGCTTGGTTAAGACTTTTCAAGTCGGAGCCTTAGCGAAAGCGAGTCTGAAAAGGGCGCGTGTCACTATTTATAGACCCGAACCCGGATGATCTAACCATGGCCAGGGTGAAGCTTAGGTGATACTAAGTGGAGGTCCGAACCGACTGATGTTGAAAAATCAGCGGATGAGTTGTGGTTAGGGGTGAAATGCCAATCGAATCCGGAGCTAGCTGGTTCTCCCCGAAATGTGTTTAGGCGCAGCGATTGATGTTTTAGTTTAGGGGTAAAGCACTGTTTCGGTGCGGGCCAGTAACATGGTACCAAATCGAGGCAAACTCAGAATACTAGACGAATAATCAATCAGTAAGACTGTGGGGGATAAGCTCCATTGTCAAGAGGGAAACAGCCCAGACCACCAGCTAAGGCCCCTAAATAATTACTAAGTGATAAAGGATGTGGGAATGCTTGGACAACCAGGAGGTTTGCTTAGAAGCAGCAATCCTTTAAAGAGTGCGTAATAGCTCACTGGTCGAGTAGGCCTGCGCCGAAAATGTACGGGGCTAAGTAATTTGCCGAAGCTGTGGGATATTTATTATATCGGTAGGGGAGCGTTCTGTGGTAGGTTGAAGTATTAGCGAAAGCGGATATGGACGAAACAGAAGTGAGAATGTCGGCTTGAGTAGCGAAAACATTGGTGAGAATCCAATGCCCCGAAAACCTAAGGTTTCCTTCGGAAGGCTCGTCCGCGGAGGGTAAGTCAGGACCTAAGGCGAGGCCGAGAGGCGTAGTCGATGGATAACGGGTTAATATTCCCGTACTACTTTATTATGGACAACGAGGGACGGAGAAGGCTAAGTTAGCCGGTTATTGGTTTACCGGTTTAAGCGTTCGAGGTGTTGAGAGGTAGCGAAACTACCTTGAGCTGAGGCGTTATGACGAAGTGCTACGGCACTAAAGTAACCGATGTCATGCTCCCAAGAAAAGCTTGCACTGTCAAACATAGTAAGTACTTGTACTAGAAACCGACACAGGTGGGTAGGTAGAGAATACCAAGGGGCGCGAGATAACTCTCTCTAAGGAACTCGGCAAAATAACCCCGTAACTTTGGGAGAAGGGGTACCTCTTTGAGGTTGCAATAACCAGGTCCAAGCGACTGTTTACCAAAAACACAGGTTTCCGCTAAGTTGTAAAACGACGTATGGGAGCTGACGCCTGCCCAGTGCCGGAAGGTTAAGGAAGTTGGTTAAATGCTGATGACTGAAGCCCCGGTGAACGGCGGCCGTAACTATAACGGTCCTAAGGTAGCGAAATTCCTTGTCGGGTAAGTTCCGACCCGCACGAAAGGCGTAACGATTTGGACACTGTCTCAGGGAGAGACTCGGCGAAATAGACATGTCTGTGAAGATGCGGACTACCTGCACCAGGACAGAAAGACCCTATGAAGCTTTACTGTAGTTTGAGATTGACTTCGGGCTTTATTTGCGCAGGATAGGTGGGAGGCTATGAGGGTATACTTGTGGGTGTACCGGAGCCGTTGGTGAGATACCACTCTTGTAAAGCTAGAATTCTAACTTTGCGCCGTGAGCCGGCCAAAGAACAGTCTCAGATGGGCAGTTTGACTGGGGCGGTCGCCTCCTAAAAGGTAACGGAGGCGTACAAAGGTTTCCTCAGATCGGTCAGAAATCGATCGTAGAGCGTAAAGGCATAAGGAAGCTTGACTGTGAGACTTACAAGTCGAACAGAGACGAAAGTCGGTCTTAGTGATCTGACGGTTCCGAGTGGAAGGGCCGTCACTCAACGGATAAAAGTTACTCTAGGGATAACAGGCTGATCTCCCCCAAGAGTTCACATCGACGGGGAGGTTTGGCACCTCGATGTCGGCTCATCGCATCCTGGGGCGGTAGTACGTCCCAAGGGTTGGGCTGTTCGCCCATGAAAGCGGTACGCGAGCTGGGTTCAGAACGTCGTGAGACAGTTCGGTCCATATCCGGTGTAGGCGTTAGAGTATTGAGAGGATCCTTCCTTAGTACGAGAGGACCGGGAAGGACAGACCGCTGGTGTACCAGTTATCATGCCAATGGTAAACGCTGGGTAGCCAAGTCTGGAAAGGATAACCGCTGAAGGCATCTAAGTGGGAAGCCCCCCTCAAGATGAGTACTCTCATCCTGATGGAGTAAGGCCACGGCAAGACGAGCCGTTTGATAGGCATTAAGTCGAAGTGCAGTAATGTATGGAGCTGAGATGTACTAATAGGCCGAGGACTTGAATCTATATATTCATTGATATCTAAAATGGAGTGTTCTTAGCAAAATAGAACCACACTGATCCATCTCGAACTCATGTGTGAAATGTTTTAGCGGCGAAAATACTGAAAGGGACACTTTTCGGGAACCAAGCTCAATGCTCCATTATTCTTAATAAATTTTTGTAGTTTAAATATAAAAAGATAGTATAATAAGATTGATAGTAAAATAAACTGGTTTAATTTTTATGTCAGCATCATTATCTTCTTTTGTTTTTAGTTTAGTTGCCGGTGCAATCGTTGTTTTAGTTTTAGGGGTTGCTCTAATCTGGGTAAGCTCAAACGATCGTCTTTCACGTTCTTAGGTAATTTATGATTAATATTGGTTTTGGTCCCAATATACTGTTAGGGGTAATTGTTGCCTTTAGCGTATTGGGACTTTACCTATTGCGGGTTGTCAAGTATGATTTAGCTCGCGATATAGATATTTTTTTCACAACTTTGGGCCTAATATATAGTTCAATTCTTATTATTCATGGTTGGCGCTTAGATCCAATTCTTTTATTTAGTCAAATTTTAATTGTTTTAACTTTGCTGGCCGTTGGTTGGGAGAACATTAGGTTACGTGGATTAGCAGCGTATAATCGAAATCGCACACCTTCGGGTAAGTAAAGTATTGATCGAGGTTTCTAATTGGGCGGTACTGGATTCGAACCAGTGACCATCTGCTTGTAAGGCAGACGCTCTACCACTGAGCTAACCACCCATATAATACAATTGTACTTTATAATTTGGTGTTTGTAAAGTCTATTATTAAACAAAACCGCCTTTTCCAAACAATAGTGTTTGGAAAAGGCGGTTAATCTTTTCTGCTAGAGATTTCCTTTTTTTAAGGCTAGCAATAAAATAACAATAGGTCCAGCTAGTAATATTGTTGCAGATGCTAGTAGCTGCGCAAACACTTGAAAATTGAACATAAATTAATTAACTCCTATAAAAATTAACAATATGCTTAATATCAAATATATATCAGTTTCTTATGAATGTAAATAAAATTTTCTATTTTTCTATACACCACAGCAATTTTATGTTACACTACATTTGTTAAATGAAAAAAGATCTCATAGGGTCGCTAACTCAATGGTAGAGTACTCGGCTTTTAACCGATAAGTTCTGGGTTCGAGTCCCAGGCGACCCAAATACTGCAATGTTTACGAATAGATTCTGTATACTATAATTTGTAGAGAATGGAAAATAAACTTTAAATTCTCGCTCTCAATGTAATTAAATATCTGAACCTAAAATAATTTATAAACTGTTAATATAGCTTATGTCGACGGACGAAGATTTAGATCGCTTAATTGAAATTTTACCAAAATCGATCCAACATATTATTGAAACGCACCAATATAAACAGAGTCTGGTTGAAATTGTCATGGATTTAGGCAGACGGCCTGAAGCCCGATTTTTGACACACCCCGAGTATTTATCAGCGAAACTCATTAGTTGGCAAGATTTGGATTATTCTACAAAACGCTTAAGTAAGTTTACCGACGATAATCGAGCAGGTATAGAACGTACCCTGCATAGAATTAGTTGCATACGAAACCGCCAAGGCTTAGTTATTGGTTTAACATGTCGAGTTGGTCGTGCCATGTACGGTACGATTAATGGTATTCGTGATTTACTTGAATCAGGAAAGTCTTTTCTAATTCTTGGGTGTCCTGGAGTCGGAAAAACTACTATGGTACGAGAAATTGCTCGCGTTTTGGCTAATGAAATGGAAAAACGCGTTGTAATAATAGATACGTCAAATGAAATTGCCGGAGATAGTGATGTTCCACATTTTGGTATCGGGCGTGCCAGAAGGATGCAAGTTTCACGTACGGATTTGCAGCATAAAGTTATGATTGAAGCCGTCGAAAATCATATGCCCGAGGTAATTATTATAGATGAAATAGGAACCGAATTAGAATCCTCTGCAGCAAAAACTATCGCAGAACGAGGAGTGCAGTTAATAGGTACGGCGCATGGAAATTCCTTAGGGAGTCTTGTTAAGAATCCGGTACTTTCGGATTTAGTTGGTGGGGTCCAGCATGTCATTATTAGCGACGAGGAAGCCCGTCGCCGTGGAACACAAAAAAGTATTTTAGAACGTAAAGGGCCACCCGTTTTTTACTCGGCTTTGGAACTAAACGACCGATTTTGTTGGATTGTCCATGAACATGTTGACCGGTCCGTTGATATGCTTCTGCAAGGACTTGAACCGCGATTTCAAATCCGTCGTTTTGATCCTGAAAGTCGGCTTTCTATTAGTCTACAAAAAGTGGATAGTTCATCCACTAGCAGTAAGGGTAAAGCAATGAAGTCTAATAAAAATTGGCGAAAAAATTCACGTACTCCGTTTTAGTCCGAAATTTTAGTATGATTAGTTTTCGATTTCACACATTATAGATATAATCTTATAGAGTAAACAATTTCAATATTTTGAAAATTCATGTTTCAGTTATCTGCCGGAAATTGTTAAGTTGTAAAAATAGAATATTGGGCCGACTAGTAGTGATATTTCAGATCTTCAGGTTACAACTTTTTCATATTGTTGCTAAACTTGCTGAAAACCTTTCGACTTAGTGCAATTTTACGGTTTCCTTTATATTTGATTTTTGTATGTTAAAGTTATAAAACTATTATTATTCAGAGTGATATGTCTCAATTCTCGTCTGAAAATCTTGATATTTCGTTAGGAGAAGATCGAATCGATGAGTCCGAAATAGATGCGATGCCAGGTTGGTGGGATGAATCTGATGAATTTAGTAACAGATGTTTAATAATGACTGAAGAACAAATTTTAAAACGTTTAAAAAAGTAGTTCGTGCTCAGTTTGCTGTTCCACGTGATTCGATTACTTTAGAAACACATTTTATTGACGATTTGGGTGCAGATTCTCTAGATATCGTTGAGATGATGCTCCGCTTTGAAGAGGCTTTTTTAGTCCCTATTCGTGATGATGACGCGGCTCAATTAGCTACAGTAGGTGACGTTTACGATTATCTAAAATATGGATTAAAATTAAAGCTTCAACGAGTAAAACAACGAATTCGTATAAAGCTACAACGTAAACGTCTGCGTCGTTTAGAAGAAGGGCATTTGTATACCAAAGAAGACATGAAGCGTGATTATGAAAAACTGCGCTCAATGATTGAAGATTTGCGTGATGATGTCATGTTTAAAGAGTAGTTTTTCTAAGTCTTGTATATTTTTGTAGACAATTAGAATTTTTTTTTAGAATGGATAGGTAATCGGGATGTAGCGCAGTTTGGTAGCGCGTCTGCTTTGGGAGCAGAATGTCACAGGTTCAAATCCTGTCATCCCGATTGACTTAATTTATCCTTGACAGTTTTATTTTATTTCTGCTAACCTAACTTTGTCTTAAAATATAAATATCCGCCCCCATCGTCTAGAGGCCTAGGACACCTCCCTTTCACGGAGGCGACAGGGATTCGAATTCCCTTGGGGGTATACGACAACAAAAAATTTAATTGCATGAATCTTTCTTGACACCTTATAATAATAAGATGAAAACTCGTATTGAAATAGCTTCGCTATTTAGAGATATGAGAGTTTGTACTTTTTTCTCCAAAAGGAGAGGTTTATGACGATTAGTTCAAAAGAGCGCGATGCTCAAAAAGTTCGAGTTCTAGTAGACCGTGATGTTGTTAGTACAAATTTTGAAAAGTGGGCCAAACCAGGTCATTTTTCACGAACTTTGGCTAAAGGTCCAAGAACAACTACATGGATCTGGAACTTACACGCGGATGCTCATGATTTTGATAGTCAAACAAACTCATTAGAGGATGTTTCTCGTAAAATTTTTAGTGCTCATTTTGGGCAACTTTCTCTAATTTTCTTATGGATAAGTGGTATGCATTTTCATGGTGCATATTTTTCAAATTATTCTGCTTGGCTATCGAATCCAACTGCCATAAAACCAAGTGCTCAAGTTGTTTGGCCAATTGTAGGCCAAGAAATTTTAAACGGTGATGTTGGTGGAAATTTCCAAGGTGTTCAAGTTACCTCTGGGTTTTTCCAGATTTGGCGTGCCGAAGGAGTGACAAGTGAAGTTGAATTATACTGGACTGCTCTAGGTGGTCTTGTTATGTCAGCTCTTATGATGTTCGCAGGTTGGTTCCATTATCACAAAGCTGCGCCGAAGCTAGAATGGTTCCAAAATGCAGAATCCATGTTAAACCACCATTTATCTGGCTTATTAGGTTTAGGTTGTTTATCATGGGCTGGTCATCAAATTCATGTAGCGTTACCTATTAATAAATTACTTGATGCGGGGATTGCTCCACAAGAAATTCCATTACCACATGAATTTATCGTGAACCGCGATTTAATGGCGCAACTATATCCGAGCTTCTCAAAAGGATTAGCGCCTTTCTTTGGTTTTAATTGGGTTGAGTACTCTGATTTCTTAACCTTTAAAGGTGGTCTAAATCCCGTAACAGGTGGTTTATGGCTAAGTGATGTTGCACACCATCATTTGGCGCTTGCTGTGTTGTTTATTTTTGCCGGGCATATGTACCGTACTAATTGGGGTATTGGGCATAGTATGAAAGAAATTTTAGAGGCTCATAAAGGTCCTTTTACTGGCGAAGGTCATAAAGGTTTATATGAAATCCTAACAACTTCATGGCATGCCCAGTTAGCTATTAATCTCGCTATGGTGGGTTCTTTAAGCATTATTGTGGCACATCATATGTATGCAATGCCTCCGTATCCTTATATTGCGACGGATTATCCAACTCAACTGTCTATTTTTACCCACCATATGTGGATCGGTGGTTTCTGTGTCGTTGGCGCCGCTGCCCATGCAGCAATTTTTATGGTTCGAGATTATAACCCTGCTCTTACATACAATAATCTTTTAGATCGTGTTATTCGCCATCGTGATGCGATTATATCACATTTGAATTGGGTTTGTATTTTCTTAGGTACGCATAGTTTTGGTTTATATATCCATAACGATACGATGCGTGCTCTAGGGCGCTCACAAGATATGTTTTCGGATAAGGCAATTCAATTACAACCCGTTTTTGCCCAGTGGATTCAAAATCTACATTTAGCGGCTCCTGGTACAACGGCACCAAACGCTTTAACAACTGCGAGCTACGCTTTTGGAGGTGATGTTGTCGCCGTGGGTGGTAAAGTCGCAATGATGCCGATTTCACTAGGCACGGCTGATTTTATGGTCCATCATATTCATGCATTCACGATTCATGTTACGGTTTTAATTCTTCTAAAAGGTGCTTTGTATGCCCGTAGCTCGAAGTTAATACCGGATAAGGCAAATCTTGGCTTCCGTTTCCCATGTGATGGACCAGGTCGTGGAGGAACGTGTCAGTCATCGGCTTGGGACCATGTCTTCTTAGGTTTATTTTGGATGTACAATTCAATCTCTGTTGTAATTTTCCATTTTAGTTGGAAAATGCAATCAGATGTTTGGGGCACGGTAGGCCAAAATGGCGCTGTTTCCCATATCACGGGTGGAAATTTTGCACAAAGCGCCATTACAATTAATGGCTGGTTGCGTGATTTCCTATGGTCGGAAGCATCACAAGTAATTCAGTCCTATGGTTCGGCGGTTTCGGCTTATGGTCTAATATTCCTTGGCGCACACTTTATCTGGGCATTTAGTTTAATGTTCTTATTTAGTGGACGTGGTTACTGGCAAGAACTAATAGAATCAATCGTTTGGGCACATAATAAGATTAAAGTTGCACCAGCAATTCAACCTCGGGCATTAAGTATTACCCAAGGTCGTGCAGTTGGTTTAGCGCATTATTTGCTCGGTGGAATTGGTACAACATGGTCATTCTTTTTAGCAAGAATTATATCAGTAGGTTAAATTTAAAATAAGGTAGTAGAATTTTATGGCAACTAAGTTTCCAAAATTTAGTCAGGCTCTTGCTCAAGATCCGGCCACTCGTCGAATTTGGTATGGTATCGCGACGGCACACGATCTTGAGAGCCATGATGGTATGACTGAAGAAAGCCTGTACCAAAAGATTTTTGCATCACACTTTGGCCACCTTGCAATTATATTTCTATGGACATCAGGTAATTTATTTCATGTAGCATGGCAGGGTAACTTTGAACAGTGGATATTAAATCCGTTAAAAGTTAAACCAATTGCGCATGCGATCTGGGATCCGCACTTTGGTGAGCCAGCATTAAAAGCTTTTACGCGAGGTGGTGCTTCGTATCCCGTAAATATAGCTTATTCGGGTGTTTACCATTGGTGGTACACTATTGGAATGCGTACAAACACGGACTTGTACATAGGTTCAGTTGGATTACTCGTTTTAGCTAGTGTTTTCTTATTCGCGGGTTGGTTACACTTGCAGCCTAAATTTAAGCCAAGTTTAGCTTGGTTTAAGAATAATGAATCTCGTTTAAACCACCATTTATCTGGTTTATTTGGTGTTAGCTCATTAGCATGGACAGGTCATTTAGTTCATGTGGCTATCCCTGAGTCACGAGGAATTCATGTTGGTTGGGACAATTTCCTAGTAACTTTACCTCATCCTGAGGGTTTAAGACCATTTTTTAGTGGAAATTGGCTTGCCTATGCAAGTAATCCGGATTCTGCACAACATGTATTTGGTACTAATGAAGGCGCCGGCTCAGCGATTTTGACTTTCGTCGGTGGCTTTAACCCACAAACGCAATCTTTATGGCTAACGGATATAGCTCATCATCACTTGGCAATTGCGGTCGTTTTCATTGTTGCAGGTCATATGTACCGTACGCAATTCGGTTTAGGTCATAATATGAAAGAAATTCTCGATGCGCATCGTCCACCAGGTGGTCGACTTGGCGCAGGCCATCGTGGCTTATTCGATACCGTTACGAACTCATTGCATATGCAACTAGGCTTAGCTCTTGCATGTTTAGGTGTGGCAACTTCATTAACGGCACAGCATATGTATGCGCTGCCTGCATATGCTTATATAGCACGTGATTTCACAACCCAAGCTGCATTATACACTCACCACCAGTATATTGCTGGATTTTTAATGGTTGGGGCATTTGCTCATGGTGCTATCTTTTTCGTGCGTGATTATGATCCAGAACTAAATAAGGATAATGTATTAGCACGTATGTTAGATCATAAAGAAGCTATAATTTCGCATTTAAGCTGGGTTTCTTTATTCCTAGGTTTCCATACGTTAGGTTTATACATTCACAATGATACGGTTGTCGCATTTGGTCAACCTGAAAAACAAATTCTTGTAGAGCCTTTATTTGCTCAGTGGATTCAAGCGGCTTCTGGGAAAGCGTTGTATGGGTTTAATGTATTACTGTCTTCAACCAATAGCCCCGCTGTTGTCGCAGGTTCTAAAGTTTGGTTACCTGGTTGGTCTGAAGCTATTAACAACGGTAAAAACTCGCTGTTTTTAACGATTGGACCTGGTGACTTTTTAGTTCATCATGCGATCGCGCTTGGCCTGCATGTCACAACTTTGATCCTTGTCAAAGGTGCATTAGATGCGCGTGGTTCAAAATTAATGCCGGATAAAAAAGATTTTGGTTACAGTTTTCCTTGTGATGGTCCCGGTCGTGGAGGGACATGTGATATATCGGCATGGGACGCCTTTTATCTGGCAATGTTCTGGATGTTAAACACAATAGGTTGGGTAACATTCTATTGGCATTGGAAACATCTAACATTATGGGGTGGTAACCCAGCTCAATTTAACGAGTCTTCTAACTATCTAATGGGTTGGCTGCGCGATTATCTATGGTTAAATTCGTCGCCATTAATTAATGGGTATAATCCATTTGGTATGAATAGTCAAGCTGTTTGGGCTTGGATGTTCTTGTTTGGGCATCTAATTTGGGCTACAGGTTTTATGTTCCTAATATCTTGGCGTGGTTATTGGCAAGAGTTAATTGAGACCCTTGTTTGGGCACATGAGCGTACACCATTAGCGAATTTAGTTCGTTGGCGTGATAAGCCTGTGGCTTTATCAATTGTTCAAGCTCGTCTTGTGGGGTTAGCTCATTTTGCTGTGGGTTATATATTAACGTATGCCGCTTTCTTAATTGCATCGACTTCTGGTAAATTTGGTTAAATTTTAAGAGTCTAATTATAATAAATAAAAGTCCCCCCTTGATTTATATCGAGGGGGGACTTTTATTTATTTAACTACTTTGAATTATTTGTTTAAATGTGGTTGGATCTAAAATAGCTATTTGAGATAGCATTTTACGATTTAGTCCGATATTTGCTTGTTTTAATTGGTGAATATACAAAGAGTAGGACAGCCTTAAACTTTCTCGTGTTTCTGCGTTAATTCGACTTATCCAAAGACGTCGAAACTGTCGCTTTTTCCTTTTACGACCCATATATGAGTATTTTAATGCTTTCATTACTTGTTGATTCGCGACTCGAAACAGGCGAGAGTGAGAACCTTAAAACCTTTTGCTAGATTTAATATTTTTTTACGGCGTTTTCGTGCAATATTTCCTCGTTTTATACGAACCATTTTTCTTTTTTATTTGTTAGGTAACATTAGATTAATAGCTTTAATTTCGCCGGCAGAAACTTTTGCTGTTTGGCGTAGATGACGTTTTTTGTTTTGGACTTTTCTTCTCAAGAATATGGCCTCGATATGCTTTGTGCCGAATTATTTTACCGTTTTTGTTTTTCTATACCGTTTGGCCGCCGAACTGCGTGTTTTCAATTTTTTAGTCATACTTTTAATTATTTCGCAGAGTAATAAGATAAGTTATATGCATATTTTAACTAAGGAATCGGTATTTGACTAGCTTTAGTATTTTTAAGACTAGGATCTAAGACTTTCTATAATTTCTAAAGTTTTTGGTAAATCGAATTTTATTTGTTGATCAAAATATCCAATATAGCGTATTATTCCTTCTTTGTTGATGAAATAGCTGGTATATGTTTCAATTTTACCCTTCTGCTTAGAATCGTTCTGGCTATTATAAGAATTAAATAAAAGTCCCCATGGGTCAAATATAATTGGAAATTTTAGATTTCGTAAACCACCATGTACTTTCGCAAGGTTCAAATTCCATCGAACTTCAGGACTGAAGCTCTGCACGACAATTAGAATTTCAGTTTCATTTTCTACAAATTTGTTAAAATTTTCATTTAATTCTAGTATACTATTTTGTAATCGTTGAGATCTCCCGCTTAAATTTCCAGGTAAAAAAAGTAAAAAGATATTTTTTTTACCCTGATAGTCTTTAAGTCGAATTTTGCTTCGATATGTTTGTAGTAAAGGACTTTCAATTTTTTTCGTGTTTTGATAAGTTGGGTTGAACATAAGACCATGTACCTCGAAGTTAGGAGCACGTTTTAAGAGATATTGGGGTTTTCGTTGGAAAATCTTCCGGGAAGGCAAAATTAGATAAGGCCATTTTAGAATTATTTCCTCTGTCAGGCCAAAAACTAGCAAAATATATAGTTCTTTAATTTTGCGAAAAATTTCTTGGAGTTTTGGTGAAGCCGTTTTTTTGATTTTTTAATTTATTTTATTTAGATATTTTGTTTTTTTTCCACAGTTATATTTAATTAATTTCCGTATATTTTATTAAGGATTATATCAGACTTATTATTTAGATTGTGTTAAAATATACAATAGATTTAATTATCTAAGTACTTTTGAAAGTCGACTAATCAATATAATTTTTATAGAATAACTTAATCTAGGAGTAGTTATGGATGTTTTAAGCTTAGGTTGGGCAACTTTGATGACGATGTTTACTTTTTCATTGTCATTAGTAGTATGGGGTCGTAATGGCTTTTAAAATAGGTTAAAGCCTTATTTTCTTAAATTTTGAAACTCTAGGAGTAATATTATACATGCTTGCCGAAATTTTAACTACCGCCACAACGTGTTTCTTTATGACACTACTTGGACTAGCTTTAGGTTTTGGTTTATTAAAAATCCAAGGTGAATAAACGGAATCTTTTTTGTTCCATTCGTTTATTTAAGACTTATAAGCGTTTCTGCATAAAATAACTAAATAAACAAATTGTAATACCGTATCTATGCTATGTTGCACATAATTTGGTTGATTTGTTGTTGTGTTTTAATTTCGCTTGTTATATTGAGTGTTCCGACTCAGGATAATACCGCAATGCAAAGTATTTCAACCACATCTAATTCCGGGATGGTTAGCCAATCTCGTTTCCAGCCTATTGATCTCGTTATTTGGTCTTTGACCTTCTTTTTCTTGATTATGTCAAGTATCGTTTTCTTTAAGTAAAATTTTGGGCTAGCGAACTTTACGAAAATCTAGTATCATAGATGTATACGCGGAGTAGAGCAGTCTGGTAGCTCGTTGGGCTCATAACCCGAAGGTCAATGGTTCAAATCCATTCTCCGCCAATTACTCAATCAGTAATCTAAGAATAAGTGGCCATCTCCGACACCAAGGTGTCGGAGATGGCCACTTATTCTTAGATTACTTGTGGTTCTATTTTCCGATTAAAGTAGGAAATATAATTAGTTTTGTCAGGTAGAACAGTATATTCACTTAAAATTTGACGGAATTCATCACCCTCAATTGTTTCTTTTTCCATTAGAATTTGAACCAAGCGATCCATTCCATCACGATTATTGGTTATAATTTCTCGTGCTTCTTCATAACATTGAGCAATTATTTCTTGGATAGCCTTATCTATTTTAATAGCGGTTTCCGACGTAATATTGTTGCTATTCGAGAACATTCCATTAATAAAAACAGGGCTGGATTGAGTTTCAAACGCCATGGGTCCTACTTTTGACATACCATAACGAGTAACCATTTGTCTAGCCATTGATGTTGCTTGCATAATATCATTATTTGCACCAGTTGTGACTTCCGCGTTACCAAATACGACTTCTTCTGCAACACGTCCCCCTAGAGTCCCCGTAATTCGGGCTAAGATCTGCCCACGCGATATTAAACCTTGGTCCTCTAAAGGTGTGAACCATGTTAATCCAGCTGCTTGGCCGCGCGGTATAACAGTGACCTTTTCCACGGGATCATGGTATTTAAGTAATGTCGCCGTTATAGCATGGCCAATTTCATGGTAAGCTATAAGACGCTTGCTTCGTGTGTCCTTTAAACAGTTTCCTTCTAAACCTGTAATAATACGTTCGATGGATTTGTTTATATCACTGGTTGTAATTATAGTTTCATTTCTACGAGCAGCTAGTATCGAAGCTTCGTTCAGTACGTTCTCCAGATCGGCACCTGAAAATCCTGGTGTTCTCTGTGCGATATTTTCTAAACTTACATTCGTATCAAGTTTTTTATTACGTGCGTGTATTTTTAAAATTTCAACACGCCCTTTTAAATCCGGTAAATTCACAGTTATTTGTCGGTCAAATCGGCCAGGTCTTAGTAATGCTGCATCTAGCGTATCTACACGGTTGGTTGCGGCTACAACTATTATACCCGTGTTACCTTCAAATCCATCCATTTCAGTTAAGAGTTGGTTTAGTGTTTGTTCACGTTCATCATTACCTCCGCCAACTCCGGCACCTCTTTGACGACCTACCGCATCGATTTCATCGATAAAGATTATGCAAGGGGCATTTTTCTTTGCTTTTTTAAAGGCATCCCGTACACGTGAAGCACCAATACCGACGAACATTTCTACAAACTCTGAGCCGGAGATACTCATAAAGGGAACATTCGCTTCTCCAGCGATGGCTTTGGCAAGCAAGGTTTTACCTGTACCTGGGGGGCCGACAAGCAATACTCCGCGAGGTATTTTTGCTCCAAGTGCCGTAAATTTCTCTGGGGTTTTTAAGAAATCTACGACTTCTTGAAATTCTTCCTTAGCTTCTTCGATACCTGCAACATCATCAAAACCTAATCCCGTTTGTAGATCCATTTTAAATCCACCCTTAGTTCGTCGAAGGTTAAATGGTCCACCACCAAAAGGTCCATTAAAATTAGTATCATTTTCATTATTTCGAGAAGAATTTATAAGATACAGAATTAAACCAATTGTCCCCAGCGGAAGCCCAATATTAAGTAAGAACGTTCTTAGAACCGTTTGTTGTGCATTTTTGTTCGTGTTTGAATGTGCATCAAAATCGACATTTCCTGATCGAAGTTTTGTAATTAATTGACTAGATGCTCCCGTGGGGATTTCCACACGAATTCTTTGTGGTCGATTTCCTAATTCGGGACTTGATGTTTCTACTATTGCACGTCGTCCATTATCATAGAAGTCTACTTTTGTAACCCAACCCATATCTAGATACTCTAAGAAGTGGCCGTAGGTCATACGTGAGCTAGGAAGATTTTCGAAATTCTCCTTTTCAATTAAGGTTTGGCTGTCATTCGCAAATTGTGACGATATGTTAGTTCTTATGTGGCCTGCATCAAAATAAGACGCCCATATTATTCCGCCAAGGGTCAGAGCACCCAGAATTTTAAGAATTGTTTTTTGAAAATTTGACATAATAAATTGGTAAGGATAATTCTTTTCTATTATTTTATCAATTTTGTCGTTTATCTGGCAATAAAATTAACAAATAATTTGTTTTTGGTTTAAAATATATATATGTTTAATTAAAGATATATTTTTCCTTATGGCATTACAACGAGGTTCTACAGTAAAAATTCTGCGTCCTGAATCGTATTGGTTTCAGCAAGTTGGTAAAGTTGCATCAATCGATGAATCAGGTGTTCGTTATGGTGTTACGGTTCGTTTTGAAAATGTAAATTATAATGGTGTAAATTCTTCCAACTTTGCAGATTCCGAACTAATTGAAGTTCCTAACAAATAATAACTACCAGATATATTCGAGCCTAGATTATTCTAGGCTCTTGTTTTTTTGTTTATTTGCACTATATTTTTGTCTAAATAGTTAAAACTAAATCTTAATATATAGTTTATGTTGTCGATTACTTCCCAAGTGTCTGAACTAGTAGGAGACACCATACAAGCTTTTGCTTTGATTAGTTGGATCCTGGTAAAAGTTTATCAACTTGTTGTTGAGCTTCGTTTTTTAATTCAATGGTTTCTAAACATTAACCCGTACTTTGAGCCAATTCAGTCCCTATGGGTTATAACAAATCCGCTTTTTAATTTTGGTCGTGCTTTATATCCTAAAGTTTTGGGTATAGATTTTACACCGATGATAAACTATAAGCTGCTCTTGAGTTTAGAGCCTTATTAGACAAAGCGGCGCATGGTGTAGATATATATAACTACTATAAATTTTTCAATCCTGCTGATTTTAATACACCTCGTATTATTCCCTTATCGGATCTTGATTTACCAGATTATATTAATTAAAATTTTAATAAGAAAAAAAGGGCTGACAATACAATATTTGTCAGCCCTTTTCTATTTAGCTTTCAGACTTTAATAATAATATAATCAAAATTATAACTAATCAATTGGACGCATTGATAGAACTGGTTCTGTTTCACGATTAATACCTTTCTCAAACCCAGCAGCAGCAGCACGAGCACGTCCAGAGTGCCACCAATGACCTACCAGTAAGAAGAAAGCGAAGAACCAGTGAGAACATGTTAACCATGAACGAGGGGAAACATAGTTGAATGAGTTAATTTCTGTTGCAACACCCCCTACGGAATTTAGTGAACCTAATGGTGCATGGGTCATATATTCCGCCGCACGACGTTCCTGCCATGGCTGGATATCATTTCGAATCTTGTTGATATCTAGTCCGTTTGGTCCTCGAAGTGGTTCAACCCATGGTGCGCGTAAGTCCCAAAAACGCATCGTTTCACCACCAAAGATAATTTCTCCTGAAGGTGAGCGCATTAGGTATTTACCTAGACCAGTAGGACCTTGCGCAGATGCGACATTTGCACCTAGGCGTTGGTCACGAACTAGGAATGTAAAAGCTTGCGATTGAGAAGCTTCAGGTCCTGTCGGCCCATAAAATTCACTAGGGTACGCCGTGTTGTTGTACCATGCATAAAGTGATGCATAGAACCCCATTACTGAAAGCGCAGCTAAACTATATGATAGATAAGCTTCACCCGACCAAACGAACGCACGTCTTGCCCATGGAAATGGTTTAGTTGTAATATGCCAAAATCCTCCTGTTAGGCAAAGAGCTGCCACCCAGATATGGCCACCAACTAGATCTTCCATGTTGTTAACCGCGATGATTGATCCATCCCCGCCGAAAGGTGAACGAAGAACATAACCAAATATCACTAAAGGGTTTACTGTCGGATTAGTTATAACACGAACATCACCTCCACCAGGAGCCCACGTATCGTAAATACCTCCGAAATACATCGCTTTTAGAACAAGTAACAATGACCCGATTCCAAGTAAACATAAATGGATACCTAGGATAGTTGTCATCTTATTCTTATCACGCCAATCATAACCGAAGAATGGAAATGATTCTTCTAATGTATCAGGACCTATCAGCGAGTGATAAATGCCACCAAATCCAAGGACGGCTGATGACACTAAATGCAGTACACCAACAACGAAGTATGGATATGTGTCCGTGATTTCACCTCCAGGTCCTACACCCCAACCTAGTGTTGCAAGGTGCGGAAGTAGGATACATCCTTGTTCATAAAGTGGTTTCTCAGGAATATAGTGTGATACTTCAAACAATGTCATTGCGCCACACCAGAATACCATAATACCAGCGTGTGCTACATGTGCACCTAGAAGTTTTCCAGATACGTTTATTAGTCGTGCGTTACCTGACCACCAAGCGAAGCCGGTAGATTCAATGTCACGACCTGTTACATTATTAAAGGGCGTTTCCACGTGGTAAAACCTCCTCTGGGAATACAAAGTTTTCATGTGGTTGATCTTGCGCTGCCATCCATGCACGTATACCTTCGTTTAAAAGAATGTTCTTCGTGTAGAATGTTTCAAATTCTGGGTCTTCTGCAGCACGCAGCTCTTGCGAAACAAAATCGTAAGCACGTAGGTTTAGAGCTAAACCAACAATACCGATGGCGCTTGTCCATAATCCCGTTACTGGAACAAATAGCATGAAGAAGTGTAACCAGCGTTTATTAGAGAATGCTACACCAAATATTTGTGACCAGAAGCGGTTTGCAGTTACCATTGAATAAGTTTCTTCCGATTGTGTTGGTGTAAAAGCTCGGAATGTGTTTGCAGCATCACCATCTTCAAATAGTGTATTTTCAACAGTTGCACCGTGAATCGCTGACAATAGAGCGCCGCCTAGGATCCCGGCAACACCCATCATATGAAATGGGTTTAAAGTCCAGTTATGGAATCCTTGTAAGAATAATAGAAAACGGAAAATTGCGGCTACACCAAAACTTGGTGCGAAGAACCAGCTTGCTTGTCCTAAAGGGTAAATTAGAAACACGGATACAAAAATTGAAATTGGACCCGAAAAGGCGATTGCGTTGTAAGGACGAATCCCAACTAGTCTTGCGATTTCAAACTGGCGTAGGCAGAATCCGATTAGACCAAAGGCACCATGTAGTGCAACAAACGTCCATAGCCCACCAATTTGGCACCAGCGCGTAAAGTCACCCTGCGCTTCAGGTCCCCATAGTAAGATTAATGAATGTCCCATACTGTTCGCCGGTGTTGATACAGCAGCAGTTAGGAAGTTACAACCTTCTAAGTATGAGCTTGCTAAACCGTGGGTATACCATGATGTCACAAAAGTTGTGCCTGTAAACCATCCACCTAGTGCTAGATAAGCTGTCGGAAATAGTAGTAAACCAGACCAGCCAACGAAAACAAATCGATCACGTTTTAGCCAGTCATCTACTAAGTCAAAAAGACTACGTTCTTTATTTTGACCAATTGCAATAGTCATAAGATATTCTAAAGTTTATTTATAGGATTAAATTTATCCATTAAGTAAAAACAATCGTTTTTTACTTTTCTTTGCAACTATCTAATATAGATTATAACTTGAAATCGCTACTTAGCCAGGAAAGTTTAATTTCTTTTGTTTACTTTTTGGTTTTTTATCTTAATATGGTCATATATTAAGATAACTTGAAAGCAAATAAAAATAAAATGCTAAAAATGAGACTAAAACGTTGTGGCCGTAAGCGTTTCCCTTCATATCGTTTGGTCATTATGCCATCGAGCGCACGTAGGGATGGCAAAGCCGTTAAAGAACTGGGGTTTTACAACCCTATCACGAAGGAAATTAAACTTGACATTACGACCATTACTAGTTATCTGAATTCAGGTGTTCAGCCAACTCGAACTGTTAGAAATCTTCTTATTAAAGCTAATATTATAGATAAAACTTAACGTTATTTTTTCTGATTTAAAAATTATAATATTATTACCTTATAAGTTAATATTTGATTGGTATACATTTTTATTTAGAGGACAAATTGAAAAATGAGTTTAGATCTTTCAATACCTTCGCCGATATTCGGTGGTAGTACAGGTGGATGGTTACGCGCGGCTGAAGTTGAGGAGAAATATGCAATTACCTGGACTAGTTCTAAAGAGCAAATTTTCGAAATGCCAACCGGTGGTGCCGCGATAATGCGAAATGGTGAAAATTTATTATACTTAGCCCGTAAAGAGCAATGCTTAGCCTTGGGTGCACAGTTACGTACTTTTAAGATTAGTGATTATAAGATTTACCGTATTTTTCCTAGTGGTGAAGTTCAGTATTTACATCCAAAGGATGGGGTTTTTCCTGAAAAGGTTAATCCTGGTCGTATTGGTGTTAATAATAAGGAGTTTTCAATAGGTAAAAATCCTAATCCAATCAAAGTTAAGTTTACTGGCAAAGGGACATTTGAGGACTAATTTTCATGCTTTACAAATGCATACTGATTGTTTACAATTAAGTGTGCATTTGTTTAGGAGAGATGGCAGAGTTGGTCGATTGCGTCTGATTTGAAATCAGAAGAATCTTACGGTTCCGGGGGTTCGAATCCCTCTCTCTCCTTTTAAAATTGGTAGAATAAAAACAATAGAAACCCGTGGCGTATAAGAAAAAATGCCACGGGTTTCTATTGTTTAGCCGTTTGTCCAGCTTACTTCAACATTATCTAAAATCAATGATGAATTGTAAATTTGTAGAATAATTAATAAAAATACTAGGAATAGGGCCATCGTTACTGCCATAAGAGGTGTAGTTCCCCAACCTGGAGCAACCTTACCGTACTCCGCATTTAGTGGGCGCAGTATTTCGCCTAAACGTGTTCGTAAAGCCATAAGTTTATAATAATAGACATTATTTTCAGTATTTGCAATAATTAGATAAGAACAAAGCTTATATTATTACTAGTTTATGGAAACTGCAACAATTTTAATTATTTTTGTCTCAAGCTTATTGCTAGGTATTACCGGATATTCAATCTATAGTGCTTTTGGGCCAGGTTCAAAATCTTTGACTGATCCTTTTGAAGAGCACGAAGATTAAATCTTTTATTTCTTAAGAATAGCTAATTATGTATTAGCTATTCTTTATTTTGCTTTATATTACAGGAGTTTTATTTTTTGATTACGCGAGGTGTTTCACGGAAGAAAACGGCAAAAATAAAACGACTAGTGTTCCTATCAATAGAAAAGTGTAGACTAACGCTTCCATTTGTAACCTTTTTAATTGTTTTATTTACAAGTTCTACTGCTTAATCTAAATATTAAACAGCACCTTGTTTTCTTGTTGTTTTATCACCTAATTTTGCGTATGCACCGAATTCCACTTGTTCTGTAACTTCAGCACCAATCCCAGTGAATACATCACGGAACAATGTACGTGCACCATGCCATAGATGACCTAAGAAGAATAGAAGAGCGAAATTTAAGTGTCCAAACGTATACCATCCTCGTGGACTACTGCGGAACACTCCATCAGATTCTAAACTTGTACGATCGAATTCAAATACCTCACCTAATTGGGCTTTGCGTGCAAATTTTTTAACCGTAGGTGCATCCTTAAATGATTGGCCATTTAATTTTCCACCGTAAAAATCGACACTAACTCCTACTTGCTCAATACTATATTTTGATTCTGCACGACGGAATGGAATATCCGCGCGAATAATCCCATCTTTATCTACTAGAATTACTGGGAAAGTCTCAAAGAAAGCAGGCATTCGGCGAACCGTCAACTCCCGACCCTCTTTGTCACGAAAAACAGGATGTCCTAACCATGCTTCGGCGATTCCGTCACCTTTGTCCATTGGGCCAGCACGGAATAAACCACCTTTAGCAGGGTTGTTCCCGATATAGTCATAAAATGCTAGTTTGTCTGGTATACGAGACCATGCTTCACGTTCCGATAACCCACTACCGACGCTTTCTTCAACACGCCGCTCAATTTCCTGTTGGAAATAGCCACTATCCCATTGATAACGCGTTGGTCCAAATAATTCAATAGGTGTTGTGGCACTTCCATACCACATTGTCCCCGATGTTACAAATGCAGCGAAAAATACAGCGGAGATACTACTTGATAGTACCGTTTCGATATTACCCATACGTAGGGCACGATATAAGCGCTGTGGTGGTCTAACTGTTAAGTGGAAAATTCCGGCTAGTATACCAAGTGTTCCTGCAGCGATATGGTGCGCTGCTATACTGCCCGGACTAAATGGGTTAAATCCTTCAGGTCCCCATTCCGGAGCCACGGGTTGCACTTTTCCTGTAATTCCATAGGCATCCGAGACCCAAATTCCTGGTCCAAATAGTCCTGTTACATGGAATGCGCCAAAGCCAAAACATAGAATTCCGGCTAAAAATAGATGAATTCCGAAAATTTTCGGTAAGTCTAGAGCTGGTTCATCTGTTCTTGGATCTCTAAAAATTTCTAAATCCCAGAATACCCAGTGCCATATAGCCGCCAAGAAACATAACCCAGACAAAACGATATGTGTTAATGCTACGCCTTCAAAACTCCATAAGCCTGGATTGGCTACACTTTCACCTGTAATACTCCAACCACCCCAAGAGTCTGTAATTCCTAGGCGTGTCATAAATGGCATAACATACATTCCTTGGCGCCACATTGGATTTAATACGGGATCAGAGGGATCAAAAATGGCTAGTTCATACAGAGCCATAGATCCTGCCCAACCTGCAACGAGTGAAGTGTGCATCAAGTGTACTGCGATTAGTCGTCCCGGGTCATTTAATACTACTGTATGAACCCGATACCAAGGTAGTCCCATCTAATATAGGTCTCCGAATTTTTAATACAAACAATTTTTGACTTTCTTACATTTTAGTTCAATACTATTTTAGCTTAAAACTATTAAATAGGTAAAATAACCTATTTAATAGTTGTTGTTACGCCTGAAGGTAAATTAATATTTATCAGTGAGTATGCGGCTTCGATACTAGCTGGATAAACATCTAATATTCTTTTATGTACTCTAATCTCAAAGTGTTCTCGCGCATCCTTGTTTACATGCGGTGATCTAAGGACACAATATATTCGTTTTTTTGTTGGAAGTGTAACAGGTCCAACAATTTTTGATTGTGTCGTGTGAATTTTATCGAGAATTTGCTGGCATGCTAAATTTAGGATTCTATGGTCAAATGCCTCCAGTCTAATCCGAATTCTTTCTTGTTGACTCATATGTTTTTAGGTTCTGGCTAAGCTAAGATTTTTGACACAATACCTGCACCAATTGTTCTTCCCCCTTCCCGTATAGCAAATCGCATACCTTCTTCAATAGCAATGGCCGAGATTAATTCTGCTGTCATTTTAATCCGGTCGCCAGGCATGACCATTTCTACATCGCTACCGTCATCAGCTGTAAAAGCTTTAATATTACCAGTTACATCTGTTGTTCGCACATAAAATTGAGGTCTATAGCCTGTAAAAAATGGCGTATGGCGTCCACCTTCTTCTTTTGTTAAAATATAGACCTCTCCTTCGAACAAAGTATGTGGTGTTATCGTTCCGGGTTTTGACAAAACCATTCCACGTTCGATATCCGTTTTTTGTATACCTCTTAGCAGAATTCCAACATTATCTCCTGCCATTCCTGATTCTAATGTTTTCTGGAACATTTCTACACCAGTTACGGTAGTTGATTTTGTTTCACCAAGTCCAACAATCTCAATGGTGTCTCCAACAGTCACCACTCCTCTTTCTATTCTTCCCGTTGCAACTGTTCCACGACCAGTAATTGAGAATACATCCTCAACTGCCATTAAAAATGTTTTATCTGTATCTCGCTCTGGTGTTGGAATATAGTTATCCACTTCATCCATTAGGGCAAAGATTTTATCTACCCATTTGTCATCACCACGGCGTGTTGATGGATCGGCAATAACTTTTTCCAGCGCTTGTAGTGCTGAACCTGCTACGATTGGAATATCATCACCTGGAAAATCATAGTTCGATAGTAATTCACGAACCTCTAGTTCAACTAGTTCAATTAATTCTGCATCATCGACTTGGTCTTCTTTGTTTAAGAAAACTACTATGTTTGGTACACCAACTTGTTTTGCTAATAAGATGTGTTCGCGGGTTTGTGGCATTGGGCCATCTGCAGCCGATACGACTAATATTGCTCCGTCCATTTGTGCTGCACCGGTGATCATATTTTTTACATAGTCCGCATGACCAGGACAATCCACGTGGGCATAGTGGCGATTGTCTGTTTCGTATTCTACATGTGCAGTGTTTATCGTAATTCCGCGTGCTTTTTCTTCAGGTGCCGCATCTATGTCAGCATAGTTCTTTAATTGTGCATTACCTAAAGTTGATAGGGTAGCTGTAATCGCAGCTGTTAATGTGGTTTTACCATGATCAACATGTCCAATTGTTCCTATATTGACATGTGGTTTACGCTCGAATTTTTCGCGTGCCATAGATTTTTCTTAAATTTTAATTTTTTTAGTACTTTTGGCGAATTTCTTCAGTTTTCTTTTTTAATTAATAGCGGAAGTGAGCAAAGGCTTTATTTGCTTCCGCCATTCTGTGAGTTTCTTCTCGCTTACGAACCGCGTTTCCGATACTGTTTGCAGCATCCATAATTTCGTTAGCTAGCTTAAAAGACATTGTTCTACCAGATCTGTCGACGGATGCTTTAATTAACCATCGTAGAGCCAAAGTTGTCCCACGATACCTATTTACCTCTAATGGAACTTGATATGTTGAACCTCCAATACGTCGAGCTTTCACTTCAACTAGTGGGGTTGTATTTTTAATGGCTTTTTCAAAAACTTCTAGTGCCGGTGTTTTTGTTTTTTCTTCGACAATCGCGAATGTTTCTATAATAATTTTTGTTGCTAATTGTTTTTTACCATTTTTTAAAATTCGGGCATTTAATAAGCTGACAAGTGAACTTTTAAAATTTGGGTCAGGTTTTGGATATCTTTTTTTCGCTATGTTACGACGTGACATCTGATTTTTTATCCTTTTCGATTAATCTTTTTTCGGTTTTTTAACACCATACTTTGATCTACCTTGCGTGCGATTTTTGACACCTCCGCTATCGAGTGCTCCTCGAATAATATGATATCTAACCCCAGGTAAATCTTTTACACGTCCTCCTCGCAGGAGTACAACGGAGTGTTCTTGTAAATTATGTCCAATACCAGGTATATATGCGGTAACTTCAAAACCGCTAGTTAATCGAACGCGCGCTACCTTTCTTATAGCTGAATTCGGCTTTTTGGGTGTTGTCGTATAAACACGTGTACAAACACCCCTCCGCTGCGGACAATCCCGTAACGCTGGTGATTTTGTTTTTTTTAAGACCGCTTTTCGCGGATCTCTTATTAATTGTTGTATTGTTGGCATTGCGTTTTCCCCTTAGTCAGTTTCTGACCCATATTTTTTCATAAAACGTTCCACTCTTCCTTCCGTATCAAGTATTTTTAGCGACCCCGTATAAAAAGGGTGATTACCTGACCAAATATCTACCTGTAGTTCCGGCTTTGTGGAACTTGTTACCATTATTAATTGACCATCGCAATAGACTTGAGTTTCTTCGAACCACTTGGGATGAATCTCTTTTTTTACCATTGTTAAATTTCTTCGTTTATTAATTTTAACGTTTCGAGAATTGAGAGGCTTTTCGGGCTTTCTTTAAACCGTATTTTTACGTTCTTTTATGCGAGAATCACGGGTCAACAAACCATTACTTTTTAATATCGTACGGTTATTTAAATTTAACTTTATTAAAGCTCGCGCAACGGCTAATGTAATAGCATCTGTTTGACCTGTTAAGCCACCTCCATTAGTTTTAACCAAAATGTCATAGCTAGTTTCAACGCCCACTAATTCTAGGGGACGCTGTATCTTTTGCAAGTAACTTAAATTATTTTGTAGATATTGTTGGCCATTAATATCATTAATAGTTAAATTGCCACTTCCTAATTTTATCACTACTTGTGCCGTCGCAGTTTTTCGTCTGCCTAAACCATAGAATGTTGTTTCTTCCATATTCATATTATTAGGTTCTTTTAAATTACTTCGGGCATTTGCGCATCGTGCGGATGTAATGTTCCTTTGTAAACTTTTAAGTTTGTTAACATTTGTCGTCCAATGCGGTTTTTTGGAAGCATACCTTTTACAGCATTTTCTATAATCCGTTCTGGTTTTCTTGCCAGCAAAGATTTGAAACTTTCTGTTTTCATTCCGCCTGGTCTTCCCGAATGAAATCGATACATTTTTTGGTTTTCTTTTTTCCCACTAACGTAAATTTTTTCTGCATTTATTACGATAATCGAGTCACCGTTATTTTGGTGAGGAGAATAAGTACTTCTATTTTTTCCCATTAGTATTACGCTTATTTTACCAGCCAGACGACCCAGTGTCTGGTCTCTCGCATCAATTAGATACCACTTTTTCTTCACAACACTAGATGTTGATATATAAGTATTTGTCATAACCATTTTGATTATTTTTGTTCAGTATACATGAAAATTTTAATTTTTTGGAGTGTTAACAGTGGGTAGGACAATATCAAACTTTGTTTCCAAGGCACGAAATACATCTTGCGCCGATTTTTTACCGAAATTTTTTATATTTCTTATATCTTCTTGCGTATAGTTCATTAAATCTTCTATAGACTTTATACCTACACGTTTTAGACAATTGTAAGCTCGCACAGGAAGTTGTAACTCTTCGATTAGAATAGTTTCTTTGGCCGGTTCCTTAGTTTTCGTCGGTTCCGCAAATTTTGGTATGGGTTCTTCCGCCATTCCCTGAAACCACGAAACTAAGTACGTTGCTGCTTCGTTAAGAGCAGCGGCTGGTGTTAAACTGCCATTTGTCGTTATCTCAATAATTAAATATTCTTTACTAGTGGCGTTTCCTTCGTATTCGGTGTTAACCTTATAATTTACATTAATGACGGGCATAAAAACCGCATCCAAAGAAAGAAAATCATCATTTTTTTCTTTTGTTTGTTCCCCCAAACGATATCCAACGTCACTTTCAACTTTTAATTCCATGATTAGTGTTGTTGCAGTACCTAGGGTTGCTATATATTGATTCGGATTTACTATTTGGATAGGTTTATTAAATTTTATATGAGAGGCGGTAATTATACCCGGACCCTTAATGTTTATTGCTCCTGTAATAAGGTTCTCTGTACTTCTTTTTAAAATGACTTGTTTTAAATTTAAAAATATTTCTAAGATATCTTCTCGAATTCCATCAACGGTGGAAAATTCATGAACCATCGTAGGAATTTTGACAGCGGTAATTGCTGTTCCCATAATATCAGAAAGCAGAACACGTCGTAACGCATTTCCAATAGTTATTCCTTGCCCATAACGAAGAGAACGAAGTAAAAATTTACTTGTAATCTTTCCGGACTCTTCGACGGTAGATTCCAGACATTGAAATTTAAAATCTGTCATGTATTGAATTTAGTTGTACATTAAAATTTATACTCTGCGTTTTTTTGGTGGTCTGCACCCATTGTGTGGTACCGACGTTATATCATTAATCGATAAGATCTCTAGACCAGAATTTTGAATTGCTCTTATCGCAGTTTCACGTCCTGATCCTTGTCCATTTACTAAAATATCGACTTTTTTTAACCCAAGGTTAAGTGCCGTAAGACACGCATTCTCCGAGGCAGTTTGAGCAGCAAATGGAGTTCCCTTTCGAGCGCCTTTGAATCCACTACTTCCTGCGGATCCCCAAGAAATGGTATTTCCACTAACATCTGTTACAGTTACTATTGTGTTATTAAAGGTCGATTGAATATGTACAACGCCTATATTAATATTTAATTTTTGTTTTCGTGTCGAACTTGATGTTGTTTTAGTTTTTGCTAACATAAATTAGTCCTGTCATAATTTATTTTTTCTTTCCAGCAACTGTTTTTTTAGATCCACGTCGGCTTCGTGCATTTGTTCGTGTTCGTTGACCCCGCACAGGGAGTTGTTGACGGTGACGTCGACCTCTATAGCAATTAATTTCTGATAATCTTTTAATTGTTAAATTTGTCGTTCTTTTTAAATCACCCTCCACCGAAAATTCTGTTTCAATTATTTCACGTATCTTACTTACATCGTCATCTGTTAATTCATTTACTCTAATTGTTGGGTCAATTTTTGCCTTTTCCACTATTATCTGTGCACTATTTTGCCCAATACCAAAAATACTTGTTAATGCGTAATCGATTCGTTTTGTTCTCGGAAGATCTATACCTGCAATTCTTACCACTTCGCCCCCCTTTAACCTTGTCTTTGTTTATGTTTAGGATTTTTACAAATGATGCGAATAATTCCATTACGTTTTATAACTCGGCAATTTGTACACATTTTTTTTACAGATGGACGTACTTTCATAGTTTGTTCGTTGGTTGAAATAATGATTAATCAATACTGTTATCGTAAGTTTTGTTTATTAGTAAGGTTAGGATTTGTCGATCTGTTTCAACAATAACGCTTACAAGTATTAAGAATGACGTTATACCTATACTTGAAGTTGTTCTAAAGTTGGGAATAGAAACTAAAAGGGCTAAAAAAAGCGCTCCTAGTGTTCCCAATCTTTTTAATGTTTGACTCAAAAATTGTTCTGTTTGAATCCCTGGTCTAACTTGAGGTATTGTTACTGCCATTTTATTTAAATCCTTCGCCATTTCTTTCGGATTTAAAATCAGTGTTGAATAGAAAAAAGTGAAACCTAAGATTAGCCCAAATTTACAAATGGTGAATAAAGTTATTAGCAATTCATGGTTTAAGTTATTGAAAAAAGTAATTTGATTAAGATAACGGCTCCCACTTGCTAGAAAACTAATCACGGCGGACGCAAAAATTATAGGCATAACACCTCCTTGATTTATTCTTAGAGGCAAGTATGTTCTGTTCAATCTTGTGTCAGTTTGTTGTGAAAATAATTGTTTGGCTGAAATTAATGGGATTCGTCGAATTGCCTCTTGCACAAAAACAATTCCACTTATGAGAACTATAAAAGCAAGCATTTGAATCACATTTTTTATAGCAAAGTTGGTTAGAGTATCCAATTGTGTAGGTAATGATGAGATAATACTGGTCGCAATTACAATTGATGGACCATTCCCTATACCTTGTTCGCTTATTCTTTCACTTAGCCATAATACTAACATGGTCCCCGTAGTTAAAGCCAAAATAATATCACCACAAATTTCTAGATTCCAGTTGAATATTGTCGCCCTTGTGCTCAGTGCAATGGAGATACTTTGCTGAAGCGCAAAAATTAGAGTTAAAATTCGAGTATATTGTTTCAACTGTTTTCTACCGTTTTCGCCTTCTTCTTTCTGTAATTTTTCAAATTTGGGTATTATTCCCGTTAGAAGTTGAATTACGATTGAAGCATTTATATAGGGTATAATGCCTAAGCTAAATACTCCGAGTCTTGGGTTGTCTGTATTATTTAAAATTTGAAATAATAAACTTGAATTAAGGTTATTATTTAAATACCTCTGATCTACATGTGGGACCGGAATGAATGTTCCTAAGCGAAGTATAAAAATTATTAGTAGTGTTATTTGGATTTTCTGAACCAATGAATTTTTTGTCTGAATCATTTTTCGACCCTTGGTTCGTTTTTTTATCTTTATGAATAAAGGTTTTCGATATTTATGTTTCTTTCATTTGCAACCATTTTTGGCTCTTTTAAGCTTTCTAGAGCAACAATTGTAGCACGCGCATTATTAAGCAGATTATTTGACCCTAATTGTTTTGCAAGTATATTTCTGATTCCCGCGAGTTCTAGAACTGTTCGTATTGAGCTTCCGGCGATAACACCCGTCCCTTGCGTTGCAGGTTTGATAAGAACTTTACATGCTCCAAATATTCCGGTTGCCACATGGGAAATTGTGGCATTCTTCGTTAAAGTCACGCGAATAATGCGACGTTTTGCTGATGAGGTAGCTTTTGTTATAGCGTTTATCACATCATCGGCCTTTCCTATACCTACACCAACCTGTCCATTTTCGTTACCTATAGCAATTACTGCACGAAAACTTAGTTTTTTACCACCTTTGCAAACTTTTGTAACGCGACTTATTTGTATCACCCGCTCATTCCAGCGCTCTTTAGAGCTTGTCGAGTTTCGGCGTATTTTTATTTCCGGATTCGGTGAAGTTGTTGTTTCTAGATTATTCATAAGCTATTTTCCTGATTTTCCAGCTTTTCTTAATACAATTTCGTTTGTGTAACGAATTCCTTTACCTTTATAGGGTTCTGGCGGGCGCATGGCTCTAATTTGCGAAGCAATTAAACCGACTTGTTCTTTATCAATACCACGAATTGTTAGGTTCGTATTCGCTTCAATAGCGATCTCTATCGAGTCTGGGATTGTAAATACAACAGGATGACTAAATCCAATATTTAAATTTAGGTTTTTACCTTGAACTTGGGCACGGTAACCGACTCCTATCATTTGTAATTGAATTTCAAATTTTTTTGCCACACCTATTACCATATTGTTTACTAGTGACCTAACTAACCCATGTTTTTGACGATTAAATCTAGTATCTTCAGTTTTTGTAACAATAACACGATCATCTTTGATCGATAGACTAACACCATCCGGAATGTTTCGGCTCAATTCTCCGAAAGGACCTTTTACTATTATTTGATTATTGTCTGTTATATCCACTTTAACCTTGGCCGGGATTTTAACAGGTAGTTTACCTATTCGCGACATTATTTCCTTTTAATTTAATAAAACTTTTTACCAAACGTAGCATAAGACTTCGCCACCAATTTTTAATTTCCGCGCTTGTGAATCGGTCATTACACCCTGTGACGTTGAAATAATAGCTATGCCTAGATGATTTAATATTACGGGTAACGTTCTTGACCCTGCGTATACTCTTACTCCAGGCTTACTAACTCTTTGTAATTTAGTAATGACGGGTTTTCGTTTTTGTCCATTATATTTTAGTGAAATGACAAGGGAATCTTCTACTGTACCAGGGATAATCTCAAAATCATCAATAAATCCTTCATTTTTTAGGATTTCTGCAATACTTTTAGTCATTTTTGTTAATGGAACCTGAACCAAATGATGTTTAGCATTAGTTGCATTTCGGATTCTTGTTAACATATCAGAAATTGTATCGTTTACCACAGATTTTCTCCTTTATGTGTCTATTTTTTAAACGGTAGTCCTAATTTTTGTAGTAACGCAATACTCTCTTTCGTCGTTTTTGCAGTTGTTACAATTGTTATGTTAAATCCTAAAGTTTCATCTACTTGATCATAGTCAATTTCAGGAAATATGAGTTGATCAGTTATACCAAAACTATAATTACCATGTTTGTCTATCTTTCGTGGATCAAGACCTTGAAAGTCTCGTATACGTGGTAAGGCAAGATTAATAAGACGTTCTAAAAATGAATACATTTTTTCTCGTCGTAGTGTCACGGTAACACCTAGAGGCATATCTTCCCTAATTTTAAAACCTGCAATTGAGTTTTTGGCGATTGTTACGATTGGCTGTTGACCACTAATTAAACGAATTTCGTTTACTGTTTTTTTCAGTACTTTGCTATTTTGAGCAGCTGTTCCTAGGCCCCTATTAATTTGAACTTTTATAATCTTAGGAATTTCATGAATATTCTTATACTTAAAATTTTCTTGTAAAAACGGGATTACTTCGTTTTCATATTGAAGTTTTAATTTTTGGCTCATATGCTAAACTTTATAATTTGACATTGGGTTTTTTTGCTCTACGTTGTTTTTTGCCGTTTTCAAAGCTCAATTCTATTCGGCTAACAATTCCATCTTCATTACAAATCATAACATTCGACGCATCGATCGGGGCTTCAAATTGGATTATTTTACCTGCCTCATTTGTTTTTGCAGGTTTTGTATGTTTAATCCTAGTATTTGTATTTTCCAGAACAACTTTTCCCTTTTTTCGAATCAGGGATTTAATTTTGGTAATCTTTCCTTTTTCTTGGCCACTGATTACCTTTACGCGATCGCCAATTTTTAAATTTTTCATAATTTTTATAAGACTTCAGGGGCTAAAGATACAATTTTTGTAAAACTTTTATCACGAATTTCTCGTGCAATTGGTCCAAAGACACGTGTCCCACGTGGATTATTATCTTTGTTTATAATAACTGCAGCATTATCATCAAACCTTATACTCATACCATCGTTACGCCTTAAGGTTTTTTTTGTCCGAACTACAACCGCTCTGACTATATCCGATTTTTTTACTGGCATATTTGGTGTAGCCTCTTTGACAACTCCTATAATTACGTCCCCAATATATCCGTATTTTTTGTTGTTTCCTAGTATACGTATGCACATAATTTCACGAGCACCCGTATTATCGGCAACGGTTAAGTACGTTTGTGGTTGAATCATATTTTTAATTTTAAGTTCCAGATTGTGTTAAATTTTGCTTCAATGTCCAACGTTTTTTCCGGCTCAGGGGTCGAGTTTCGATTATGATAACCTTATCGCCTAATTTACAAAAGCTATTCTCATCATGTGCCATAAAACGCTGGGTTTTTTTTATTGTTTTACCATAAATTGGGTGAGCGTATCTATTTTCAACAGCAATAACTATTGTTTTCTCCATACTAGTACTGACTACGATACCCGTTTTTTCCTTGGTTGCCATATCTTTTTTCAGTCTAAATATTACTTAATTATTTATCAGTGTTAGTAGTTGTGCTCGTTGACATTTTAAATTTTTAAATTGATGAGATTTAAAAGTTTGTCGCGTTGCTTTTTTAACCTTAAATCCATCAATTCTTTTTCAATTTGAAGCAAATGATTCTTTCTTCTCTCGTTATCCCAATTTTTAAATGTTTCTATTTTTGTCAGTGCCATAAGCTAATTCGTCTATATTTTATTCTTTAATCAAAAATTTAGTCTTAATGGGAAGTTTATAGGCAGCCAGTTTCATAGCATTTTTGGCTAAATCTGAGCTTACTCCTGACAATTCAAAAAGAATTGTACCAGGTTTTATAACGGCTACCCAATAATCTACCGCACCTTTACCGGATCCCATACGTGATTCTGCCGCGCGTGCGGTAACTGGTTTGTCCGGGAATACCGTAATCCAAAGTTTTCCTCCACGTTTTAGTGATCGTGTTATAGTTCTTCGGGTTGCTTCAATTTGTCGAGATGTTAACCATGTAGGTTCTTGTGCTTGTAGCGCATATTCCCCAAATGAAATCTTATTATTTCGATAGGCTTTTCCTTTCATACGCCCACGATGTTGTTTTCTAAACTTAGTTCTTTTTGGACTTAGCATAGGAGATTCGTATTATTTTCTATTTAATTTTTTTGTTCTTGGTAGGTATTATAGAATTTCACCTTTGAATAGCCAGATTTTAATTCCTAGTATTCCATAAATCGTATATGCTTCTTTTTTAGCGTAATCAATATCTGCACGTAGTGTCTGAAGTGGTACCCGTCCTTCGCGTATCCATTCACTTCTTGCAATTTCTGCACCATTAAGCCTACCTGAAACTTGAACTTTGATACCTGGTACATTTGCAACTTGTGTTCGTTTTATTGCTTTTCTAATAGCTCGTCTGAAAGCAACGCGTTTCTCAAGTTGCTCTACGATAAAATCGCCGATTAATGCCGCTTCAGTGTCTGGATATTTTATTTCAACAATATTAATTAAGGCAGTTCGCCCTGGTTCTATAATGCTTTTTATCTGTTTGTATAACTTGTTTAAGTTTGTTCCTCCATGTCCTACTAAAATACCAGGCCGCGCACAATGAATCTCAATTTCAATTTTATTACCACTACCGTTTCGGTTAATTTCTGTTTTCGCAATACCCGCTTCCTTGACATACGTTGCTAAAAATTTTCGTATTTTAGTATCCTCTTCAATCAAGTTAGGGTATAATTTAAAATTAGCAAACCAGGTAGATCTTGGTTTTTGATTTGTGACTAGTCGAAAGCCTAATGGATGTGTCTTTTGTCCCACGAGTGAAATCCTTTTTAATTTATACTTTGTAATTTTATTGAGATATGGCAAGTTGGTTTTCTTATGGCATAACCTCGACCTTGTGCTCTCGGACGAAAGCGTCGTAGAATAGGTCCTTTGTCCGCTTTTGCTTCACATATGTACAAATCTTCCTTGCTTAAACCGTAATTATTTTGGGCATTTGCAGCCGCAGAGTAAATAACTTGCCAAACAGGCCCACAGGAGCGGTACGGCATAAATTCTAGTAACATTAGAGCTTCTTTATAACTTTTGCCACGTACTTGGTTTAAAACGCGCTCAACTTTTTTAGGTGACATTCTAATATAACGACTTATAGCCTTTGCTTCGATAGGTTTAAGTGCATTCTCCATAAATTTTTTTATTGGTTATTTATCGACGTGCTTTTTTATCATTCTTTACATGAGAACGAAAAGATCGAGTTGGTGCAAATTCACCAAGTTTGTGACCAACAATTTGGTCTGAAATAAAACTGGCACATGCTGTTTTCCGTTATATACAGCTATAGTATGGCCTACCATTGACGGAATAATTGTTGATGCTCTTGACCAGGTTTTAACAGTTAGTTTTTTCCACTTTCATTCATTCCGTTTATTCTTTTTAAAAGATGGTACGCAACGAATGGTCCCTTACTTATTGATCGTCCCATATTATTTTCTTCTTCTTACAATATAAATATCGCTTGGTTTTTTCGGTTTTCTTGTTTTTACACCTAGTGCAGCTTTACCCCAAGGTGTAACTGGGCGTTTCCGGCCTATTGGCGAGCGTCCTTCTCCCCCCCCATGTGGGTGATCGCATGGATTCATAACAGTCCCGCGAACAGTTGGACGAATGCCTAACCAACGGGTACGACCTGCTTTTCCTATGTTTAAGTTAGTAACGTCACCATTACCAACAATACCTATTGTTGCTTTGCATTCTTTTCGGACTACCCGTATTTCTTTCGATGGTAATCGAAGAGTAACATAGTTACCCTCTTTCGCGAGAATTTTGGCACTAGTGCCAGCCGACCTTACAAGTTGTCCTCCATGGTAAGGAACTAACTCAATATTATGCACATCAAGCCCTAACGGGATTTGTTCCAACGGTAAGGAGTTCCCTATGGAGATTTCCGCTTTTTCCCCAGCACAAATTCGATCGCCTATATTTAGATTTTGTGGAGCTAGAATGTAACGTTTCTCTCCATCCATATAATTGACTAGCGCAATTCGTGCATTGCGATTTGGATCATATTCAATTGTCGCTACGATACCCAGAATGGAGTCTTTATTTCTTTTGAAATCCACAATACGATAAAGTCGCTTATGCCCACCACCACGATGTCGAATAGTAATACGACCTTGGTTATTACGTCCTTTCGCTCGTTGGTTTGCTTTAGTTAATGTCTTTTCGGGTTTTGTTTTTGTGATATCACGGAAAGACGACACTCCCCTATTTCGAGTGCCAGGGGTATTAGGTTTATAAATACGTATAGCCATTTTAAAAATTGTTTTTTTATATATCAGGGAATAGGTTTATATTCGTTCCCTCAGCTAATGTAACAATAACTTTTTTATATTGTGGTTTATATCCTATAAAACGACCTACAGTTCGTTTTTGTTTAGGTAGATTTAAGCTGTTAATTTTTTTCACCTTCACGTCAAAAATATATTCAATAGCGGTTTTGACTAATGTTTTGTTCGCCCTTCTATCGACCAAAAAAGTGTACTTATTCTTCTCGAGCAAACGTGTAGCTTTATCGCTAATTACAGGATATTTTATTAACTTAATTACTTGTCGTAAACTATTCTCTACCCCTAAATCGTTCGTTGTTAAATTGTCTATTTTACTTTCTAGCATACAATTCTCCCATTTGTTCTATTGCTTTTGCTTCAATAATAATCGTATTTGCGTGAATCAATTTTTCAAGGTTAATATGATTAAATTGGACTGTATTTACATGAGGCAAATTACGTACAGCCTTTAGTAACGTTTTATCAAATTGGGAAGTAACAATTAAAGTTTGCTTGTTCAAATCAACGTTAAAGCGTTGAATTAATTCCGTGATTTTTTTTGTCTTTTGCTCGGTTAAAGTTAAGTTTGTTAGGGCGAGAATTTGTTTTTGTTTATTGCAAATCAGAGTCTGTATTGCTAGTTGTCGTTCTTTTCTGTTTAGTTTATAATAAACTTTCTTAGGTTTTGGTCCAAATGTTACACCACCACCTTTCCAAAGAGGCGAGCGGTTTGATCCGGCGCGTGCTCTTCCGGTTCCTTTTTGCTTCCAAGGTTTTCGACCACCACCTCTTACATCAGCGCGTGTTTTTGTTGCTGCCGTAAAATTTCTACGATTCAAACTCTGATTCGTTAAAGCTTTATGTACTAAATAATTTGCCCCTTGCTCTTGTACTCGAACGGTCAAGGTTGTATTTCCAATTATTTTCGTTGTTTCTTTGTCAAGAACTTCGAAATTTAAAGTTTGCATACTAGTCATATTTTTCTTTATGCGCGTTT